TTAAAAATAAGCTAAAATTAAGCTTTTGGGCTCATACCTCAAATATAAAGAATATTCTTTTTTTTAAAAATAAAGTGCCTGATTAAAGGATTATTCTGATAGGATAAATCAAGTAAATTTTTACCGTTATTATATTTTATAGAATCAAACTATATCTTACAGTATCAAAAACTATAGTGCATCTTACACTAAAATATAAATCATTGCATTTAAGAATTTAAATTTCTTTATTATATTTATAATAATATTATTTTATATGTATTTTTATTTAAACTCAAATAAAATATTTTTTTTTTTTATATTATTTTTAAGTACATTAATTTCAATTTCATCAAATTCATGATTTGGTTGTTGAATTGGGTTAGAGATTAATTTGTTAAGATTTATCCCATTAATTTCAAATGTCAGTAATATAATATCAACAGAAGCATCATTGAAATATTTCCTTACTCAAACTATTGCCTCTATTAATTTCTTATTTTTTATTATTTTTAATATTATTTTTATAAAAAACATTCAAAATTATATTTCAATTTTAATCAATTCTTCAATATTGATAAAAATAGGATCAGCTCCTTTTCATTTTTGATTTCCAGTTATTGTAGAAGGATTATCATGATTTAATAATTTAATTTTAATAACTTGACAAAAAATTACCCCTATAATTTTATTGTCTTATTATTTTAATAAAAATTTATTAATTTTTAGAATTATCCTTAATATTATTATTGGAGCCTTAGGAGGATTAAATCAAACCTCACTACGAAAAATATTAGCATTTTCTTCTATTAATAATTTAGGGTGAATAATCTCCTCTATTATAATTAGTGAAAATTTATGATTATTTTATTTATTTATATATTCATTTTTAACCATAATTATAATTTTAATATTTTATTTAATAAATTTATATTATATTAATCAATTATTCATTATAAATTTAAAACCCTTAATTAAAATTAACTTATTAATTAATTTTCTTTCTTTGGGGGGACTTCCTCCATTTATTGGATTTTTCCCAAAATGAATTATCATTAATTTTTTAATAATAAATAATTATTATTTTTTATCTTTTATTTTTATTATAATAAGATTAATTATATTATTTTTTTATATTCGAATTATTTATTCATCTTTTATATTAAATTATTTTAAAATAAAATGATTTAAAATTAAAATTAAAAATAATTTTTTTATGTGATTAAATTTATTTTCTATTTTCTCATTATTAGGGATTATCTTAAGAACTATTTTTTTTATTTAAAAAGGTTTTAAGTTAAATTTAAACTAATAATCTTCAAAATTATTTATAAAGAAATGATCTTTAAGCTTAAATAATTTTTTTTTATTAACTTAAAATTTGCAATTTTATATCATAATTTGAATATAAGACTAAATATTTAATAAAAGAGAATTTTTCTCGTTAATAAATTTACAGTTTATCGCTTATAACTCAGCCATTTTATTTTTTTTTTTATGACTTTTTGCAAAAATGACTTTTTTCAACAAATCATAAAGATATTGGAACCTTATATTTTATTTTTGGAATTTGAGCAGGTATAGTGGGTACTTCTTTAAGTTTAATAATTCGAGCTGAATTAGGAAATCCGGGATCATTAATTGGAGATGACCAAATTTATAATACCATTGTAACAGCTCACGCTTTTATTATAATTTTTTTTATAGTAATACCTATTATAATTGGAGGATTTGGTAATTGATTAGTTCCTTTAATATTAGGTGCCCCAGACATAGCTTTCCCCCGAATAAATAATATAAGTTTTTGATTATTACCCCCATCAATCACTCTCTTAATTTCAAGAAGAATCGTTGAAAATGGGGCAGGAACAGGATGAACAGTATACCCACCATTATCTTCCAATATTGCTCATGGGGGTAGATCTGTAGATTTAGCAATTTTTTCATTACATTTAGCTGGAATTTCTTCAATTTTAGGAGCTATTAATTTTATTACAACTATTATCAATATACGATTAAATAACATATCTTTTGATCAATTACCCTTATTTGTTTGAGCTGTTGGTATTACTGCATTTTTATTACTTCTCTCATTACCAGTTTTAGCGGGAGCAATTACTATATTATTAACAGATCGTAACTTAAATACAGCATTTTTTGATCCTGCAGGAGGAGGAGATCCTATTTTATATCAACATTTATTTTGATTTTTTGGTCATCCCGAAGTTTATATTTTAATTTTACCAGGATTTGGGATAATCTCACATATTATTTCACAAGAAAGAGGAAAAAAAGAAACATTTGGTTATTTAGGGATAATTTATGCTATAATAGCAATTGGAATTTTAGGTTTTATTGTTTGAGCTCATCATATATTTACAGTAGGAATAGATATTGATACCCGAGCTTATTTTACATCAGCTACTATAATTATTGCAGTACCAACAGGAATTAAAATTTTCAGTTGATTAGCAACTTTACATGGTACTCAAATTAATTATAGACCTTCTATTTTATGAAGATTAGGTTTTGTATTTTTATTTACAGTAGGAGGTTTAACAGGAGTCATTTTAGCTAATTCTTCAATTGATATTACTTTACATGATACTTATTATGTAGTTGCACATTTTCATTATGTTTTATCTATAGGAGCCGTATTTGCAATTATTGGGGGATTTATTCATTGATACCCATTATTCACAGGATTAACTTTAAATCCATATTTATTAAAAATTCAATTTTTTATTATATTTATCGGAGTAAATTTAACATTTTTCCCACAACATTTTTTAGGATTAGCCGGAATACCTCGACGTTATTCAGATTATCCAGATTCATATATTTCATGAAATATAATCTCATCATTAGGGTCTTATATCTCCATATTATCAATTATAATAATTTTAATTATTATTTGAGAATCATTAATTAACCAACGATTAATTTTATTTTCTTTAAATATATCCTCGTCTATTGAATGATTTCAAAATTTACCCCCTGCAGAACATTCATATAATGAATTACCTATTTTAAGTATATTCTAATGTGGCAGATTATATGTAATGGATTTAAACCCCATTTATAAAGGAATATCCTTTTTTTAGAAATGGCAACATGATCAAATATCAACTTACAAAATAGAGCATCCCCTTTAATAGAACAAATTATCTTTTTTCACGATCATACTTTAGTTATTTTAATTATAATTACTATTTTAGTAAGTTATTTAATATTAAATTTATTTTTTAATAAATATATTAATCGATTCTTATTAGAAGGCCAAATAATTGAATTAATTTGAACTATTTTACCAGCAATTACTTTAATTTTTATTGCTCTACCATCACTACGATTATTATACCTTTTAGATGAACTTAATAATCCTTTAATTACATTAAAATCAATTGGACATCAATGATATTGAAGTTATGAATATTCAGATTTTCATAATATTGAATTTGACTCTTATATAATTCCATCTAATGAAATAAATAATTTCAATTTTCGACTATTAGATGTAGATAATCGAATTGTTCTACCAATAAATAATCAAATTCGAATTTTAGTAACTGCTACAGATGTTATTCATTCATGAACTATCCCATCATTGGGTGTTAAAGTAGATGCAAATCCTGGACGTTTAAATCAAACTAACTTTTATATTAATCGCCCAGGATTATACTATGGACAATGTTCTGAAATTTGTGGGGCTAATCATAGTTTTATACCTATTGTAATTGAAAGAATCTCAATAAAAAATTTTATTAATTGAATTAATAATTATTCTTCATTAGATGACTGAAAGTAAGTACTGGTCTCTTAAACCATTTTATAGTAAATTAACGTTTACTTCTAATGAAAGAATTAGTTAATTTATAACATAAATATGTCAAATTTAAATTATTACTAATTAATATTCTTTTATCCCACAAATAATACCTATTAATTGATTAATTTCTTTCTTATTTTTTATTATTATCTTTATTATTTTTAACATAATATATTATTATATATTTAATTATACAGTAAATAAAAACATTATTAAAAACTTAAAAAAAATAAAAAATTTTTACTGAAAATGATAAGTAATTTATTTTCAATTTTTGATCCTTCAACTAATTTATTTAATTTACCTATTAACTGAATTAAAACTATACTAGGATTATTATTTTTACCTTATTCTTTTTGATTAATTCCTAATCGACATTACATTATATGAAACTTTATTTTAAATAAATTACATAATGAATTTAAAACCTTATTAAAAAATAATTATTTTAATGGATCAACTTTTATTTTTATTTCATTATTTTCATTTATTCTATTTAATAATTTTTTAGGACTATTTCCATACATTTTTACTAAAACTAGCCATCTAACACTATCTCTATCCTTATCATTACCTCTATGATTAAGATTTATAATTTATGGATGAATTAATAGCTATCAACATATGTTTAGACATATAATTCCACAAGGTACCCCTTCTATTTTAATGCCATTTATAGTTATGATTGAAACTATCAGTAATATTATTCGACCAGGAACTTTATCTGTTCGTTTAACAGCTAATATATTTGCAGGTCATTTATTAATAACTTTATTAAGAAATACAGGTAATAATATAAATTTTTTTATAATTTTCTTATTAATTTTTATTCAAATTTTATTATTAATTTTAGAATCTGCAGTCGCTGTAATTCAATCTTATGTAATTGCCATTTTAAGTACATTATATTCTAGAGAAGTTAATTAATTTGATAAAAAAAAAATAAATGAAAATAAATTTCAATCACCCATATCATTTAGTTGATTATAGCCCATGACCTTTAACAGGAGCTATCGGAACATTAACTTTAGTAACAGGAATAATCAAATGATTTCATAATTTTAATATAAATTTATTAATTATTGGATATATTATTATCATTTTAACTATATTTCAATGATGACGAGATATTTGTCGGGAAGGAACTTTCCAAGGAAAACATACAATTTTAGTGACTAAAGGTCTTCGCTGAGGTATAATTTTATTTATTGTATCAGAAATTTTTTTTTTTATCTCATTCTTTTGAGCTTTTTTCCATAGAAGTTTATCCCCAAATATCGAAATTGGTGCAATATGACCACCTAAAGGAGTTATACCTTTTAACCCTTTTCAAATTCCTTTATTAAATACTATTATTTTAATTAGATCAGGAGTAACAGTAACTTGAGCTCATCATTCATTAATAGAAAATAATCACACTCAATGTATTCAAAGATTATTTATCACAATCATATTAGGAATTTATTTTACTATACTACAAACTTATGAATACATTGAAGCACCATTTACTATTGCAGATAGTGTTTATGGATCAACTTTTTTTGTAGCAACCGGATTTCACGGTTTACACGTATTAATTGGAACAATATTTTTAATTGTATGTTTTTTACGTCATTTAAATAATCATTTCTCTAGAAATCATCATTTTGGATTTGAAGCTGCAGCATGATATTGACATTTTGTAGATGTAGTTTGATTATTTCTTTATATTTCCATTTATTGATGAGGTAATTAATTATTTATATAATATATATAGTATATTTGACTTCCAATCAAAAAGTTTAATCATTTTTAATATAAATAATTATTTTAATTTTATATTTAACTATTGTAATTATAATTATTTCCAATATTATAATATTTTTATCTATTATTTTATCCAAAAAATCATACATAGACCGAGAAAAATGTTCCCCATTTGAATGTGGATTCGATCCTGAATCTTTTGCTCGAATCCCTTTTTCCCTCCATTTTTTTTTAATTACAGTAATTTTCTTAATTTTTGATGTAGAAATTGCCTTAATTTTCCCGATTATTCCTTTATTTAAAATAACAAATTTTTTCATTTGATTTAAAATATGTTTTTTTTTCATATTTGTACTATTATTAGGGTTATATCATGAATGAAATCAAAATATACTTAATTGAACTAATTAAAGATGTAAAGGATTTTAGTTTATTTAAAACATTTGATTTGCATTCAAAAAATATTGAATTTTCAATTTATCTTAATTTATTAAATAAAAAGCAATTTTGCATTTAATTTCGACTTAAAAGAAAGGGAAATTTCCCCTTATTTATTAATTGAAACCAAAAAGAGGTATATCACTGTTAATGATATTATTGAATTTAAATTCCAATTAATTTAAAGAAATATATTATAATTAAGCTGCTAACTTAATTGTGAGTGGTTTATCCCATTAATATTTCTTCCTATTTATATAGTTTAAAAAAAACTTTACATTTTCATTGTAAAAATAAAATAATCTTATCTTTTATAAATATTTATATTCTAAAGATTTTAATAATCTCCTTAATATCTTCAATATTATACTCTAATTATATAAGCTATTTAAATTATTTATTAAAAATTTAAACTTAATAATAATATAAATATTATTATTCATAAAATAAATCTAAATAAGTAAATTTTAAAATTATTTATTTGATAAATATTATAAAAAATTGAATATTTTTTTATAATATTATATAAACCTCAACCTCTATACATTTCCATTCAACCTATATCAATATCTTTTAATAATTTTTGACTATAACTTAAAAAAAAATAATTTAATCCATAAGTTCTTAAATTTGGTAAAAATCACATTAAACATAAAAAATTTCTAATATTGTAAAAAACTAAAAATTTATTTAAAGAATAAATTCTTATATTACTAATTAAATAACCTAAAATTAAACCAATCATTCTAACATAAATTACCATTATTTTTATATTAAAAGATAAATAAATTATAAAAGGATAATAAAAAATTAATCATATTAATGAAGCACCTCTGATCACTCTTATTATTAATAGTACTATTATTCTTTTTAATATAATATAATCTTCATCATATAAATTATAAATACTTAATAAATTAAAATCATTGATTATTAAATATATTATTAAACGAATAGAATAATATATAGTTAATCCTGTAGAAATATAATATAATAAAAAAATAATAAAATTAAAAGAACTAAAACTTATTATTTCTAAAATTATATCTTTTGAATAAAAACCGGATAAAAAGGGAATACCACATAAAGACATATTAGAAATATTTATACATAATGAAGTTAAAGGAATATACCCTCCAATTCCCCCCATAAATCGGATATCTTGTATATCATTCATTATATGAATAATAACCCCTGCACATATAAATAATAATGCCTTAAACATTGCATGAGTTAATAAATGGAAAAAAGCTAAATCTGGCAACCCCATTCTTAAAATTCTCATTATTAGCCCTAATTGACTTAAAGTAGATAAAGCAATAATTTTTTTCAAATCAAATTCATAATTAGCTGAAACTCCCGCTATAAATATAGTTAGTCCAGATAATAATAATAATAATTTTAAAAAAAATATATTTTCCAATAATAAATTAAATCGAATTAACAAATAAACTCCAGCAGTAACTAAAGTAGAAGAGTGTACTAATGCAGAGACAGGAGTGGGGGCTGCTATAGCTGCTGGTAGCCAAGATCTAAAAGGGAGGTGAGCACTTTTAGTTATAGCTGCCATAATAATTATAGCCCCAATAATTATTATTTCATAATCATTTGTTATAAATTCTAAATAAAAAATAAAATTTCATCTACCATAATTTATTATTCAAGAAATCACTATTAAAATTAAAACATCACCAATTCGATTAGATAGAGCTGTTAATATTCCAGCATTATATGATTTTAAATTTTGATAATAAATAACTAAACAATAAGAAACTAAACCTAAACCATCTCAACCTAATAAAATTCTAATTATATTAGGACTAATAATTAATAAAATCATTGAAAAAACAAACATTAAAACTAATAAAATAAAACGTGTTAAATTTAATTCTGAACTTATATATCTCTTTCTATAATAAATTACCACAGAAGAAATTAAAGAAACAAACATTAAAAATAATAAAGATATTCAATCCAATAAAATAGATATTACAATAGAACAAGAATTTAAAGTAATAATCTCCCACTCTAATATTAATACCATATTATTTATTAAAAAAAATATAAAAAAAAAAAAATTTATTATTCTAAATATAAACAAAAAAATAAAAGATAAAAAACAAATACAATAAAATTTAATAATTTAAAATGAAATTATTCATATATTTGATACCACAAATCAATATTTTTATTAAATTATTTAAATTATTTAAATTTTAAAAAAATCAATATAAATAATCAACCTTTAAAACAAAAATATTTAAAGGAAATCAATGTAAAAATAATAATAAATATTCTCGAGAAACTCCTATATAAAATCTATAAATACCATAATATAATTTACCGTGTTGAGTATAAGAGTATAAATATAAACTATAACCAGCTCTAAAAAAAGAAATTAACATTAATATTAATATAGTAAAAAAAGATCATCTTACTATTCTATTAATTAATATAATTTCCCCTATTAAATTTAAAGAAGGAGGAGCAGACATGTTAGAAGATAAAAATAAAAATCACCACAATCTTATAGAAGGTATATAATTAATAAGTCCTTTATTAATTAATAAACTTCGTCTATGTAATCGCTCATATATAATATTAATCAAACAAAATATACCAGAAGAACATAAGCCATGACCAATTATTATAATATATGAACCCATAAACCCTCAATAATTTATTACCATAATTCCACCAATAACCAATCCTATATGAGAGACAGAAGAATAAGCAATTAAAGACTTAATATCCACTTGACAAAAACACTTTAAACTAATATAAAATCTACCTAATAATCTAATAATAATTCAAATATAATTTAAACTTATATTAATCTGCTGTAAAAAAATTATTAAACGTATCAACCCATAACCCCCTAATTTTAATATAATTCCAGCTAAAATTATTGAACCTGAAACAGGAGCCTCAACATGAGCTTTAGGTAATCATAAATGTCTCATATATATAGGTATCTTAACTAAAAAAGCTATAATTATAGATAAATATAATAAATAATAATTTAAATTAAAAAACTTTAATATATATATATTAATACAATTTTTTATATTTAATAAATAAAAAATCCCCATTAATAAAGGTAAAGAAACAAATAAAGTATAAAATAATAAATATATCCCAGCTTGAATGCGTTCAGGCTGATAACCTCAACCAACAATTAATATTAAAGTAGGAATCAAACTCCCCTCAAAAAATATATAAAACATAAAAATATTAATAACTCTAAAAGTTAATAATAATAATAATAATAAAATTAAAACATTAAATAAAAAAAAATTCACATAATATCTTATTTTATATAAATTTTCTCTTGATATAATTATCAAAACACAAATTCAAATACTTAATAAAATAAAACCAAAAGACATCAAATCACAACCATATATATAACTTAAATTAAAAAAATTATTAATTATTAAATTTAAATTCATAAATAAAAAAATTATTATAAATAAAAATATTTGAACCAATCAAAATATATTATTAATAAAACATAAAGGAATTATAAAAATTAATATAAAAATAAACTTTATCATTTATATTTAATAATTATTTTTATATTATAATAAATTAAATCTTTGAAAATAATCATTTCCATGAGTACGAATTATAGAAACTAAAATAGATAAACCTAAAGCTCCCTCACAAACAGAAAAAACTAAAAAAACTATTAATATATATATATTATAATTAATTATTAATAAATAAAACATTAAAAAAAAAAAAACTCTTAAAACTATAAACTCTAAACTTAATAAAACAATTAACAAATGTTTATGTTTAGAGACAAAAATTATATTACCAATGAAAAATATAATAATAATAATAACATACATATTCAAAATCATTATCATTAATTTTTTTTGTTTTTATAGTTTAAAAAAAACATTGGTCTTGTAAATCAAAAATAAGAAAATTCTTTAAGAACTTCAAAGAAAAAGATATTACTTTATCTATAATCTCCAAAATTATAATTTTTTTAAACTATTCTTTGATATTTTAAAAATATTTTTATCTTTATTAATACTATTATTATCATTTTTTTTATTATTTATTAATAACCCTATTTCTATGGGATTTTTAATTTTAATTCAAACATTATTATTATGCATATTATCAGGAATTTTAATTAAAACTTATTGATTTTCTTATATCTTATTTTTAACATTTATGGGAGGATTATTAGTTTTATTTATTTATGTAGCAAGTATCGCATCAAACGAATTATTTAACTTCTCTATAAATAATAAAATTTATTTTATAATTATAATATTAATTATCATTTTTTCTCAAATTTATTTATTTAAAAATTTAAAATGAATAAATTTATCAAATAACATTTCTGATAATGAAAATTATAACTATATTATATTTTTTAATAATGAACATAAAATAAATTTAAATAAATTATATAATAGTCATAATTTTTTAATAATAATAATAATAGTAATTTATTTATTTATTACTTTAATTGCAGTAGTAAAAATTACCAATATTTTATATGGACCTTTACGATCAATTTAAAAATAATATTAAAAATAAATGATAAATAATAAATTTTTTAATTTACGAAAAAAACACCCATTAATTAAAATTATTAATGGATCATTAATTGATTTACCCTCACCAGCTAATATCTTTAGATGATGAAATTTTGGATCATTATTAGGATTATGTTTATTTATACAAATTATTACTGGACTTTTTTTAACTATATACTATACAGCTAATATTGAATTAGCTTTTTATAGAGTTAATTATATTTGTCGAAATGTTAATTACGGTTGACTAATTTGAACATTACATGCAAATGGAGCATTTTTTTTTTTTATTTGTATTTATTTTCACATTGGACGAGGAATTTACTATGAATCTTTTAATTTATTACACACATGATTAATTGGAGTTTTAATTTTATTTTTATTAATAGCAACAGCTTTTATAGGTTATGTATTACCTTGAGGACAAATATCATTTTGAGGAGCTACAGTTATTACAAATTTATTATCTGCAATTCCATATTTAGGAAATACTTTAGTTGCATGAATTTGAGGAGGATTTGCTATTGATAACGCAACTCTAACCCGTTTTTATACTTTTCATTTTTTATTACCTTTTATTATTTTAATAATAGTAATAATTCACTTACTATTTTTACATCAAATAGGATCTAATAACCCTTTAGGGGTAAATAGAAATTTAAATAAAATCCCTTTTCACCCATTTTTTGTTTTTAAAGATTTAATTGGATTTATCATTTTAATCATATTACTAATTATTCTATCTTTAACAAACCCATATTTATTAGGAGATCCTGATAATTTTATTCCAGCAAATCCTTTAGTAACTCCAGTTCATATTCAACCTGAATGATATTTTTTATTTGCTTATGCAATTTTACGTTCAATCCCAAATAAACTAGGAGGAGTAATCGCTTTAGTTATATCAATCGCTATTTTAAGTATTTTACCTTTTACATTTAATAAAAAAATACAAGGAATCCAATTTTATCCAATAAATCAATTTATTTTTTGAATATTAATTATAATAATTATTCTATTAACATGAATTGGAGCTCGTCCAGTTGAAAACCCATATATTATAACAGGACAACTTTTAACTATTTTTTATTTTTCTTATTTTATTATAAACCCCTTAATTAAAAAATATTGAGATAACTTATTATTTAATTAAAAAAAATTAATGAGCTTGTTTTAAGCATTTGTTTTGAAAACTTAAGAAAGAATAAAAATTCTATTAATTTATACTATAAATAATTTATTATTAACATAATAAAAAGATTTTAACCCCTAAAAATAATAATAAAAAATTCAAAGAAATTGGTAAATAAATCTTTCAACATAAATATATTAGCTTATCATAACGATATCGAGGTAACGTTCCTCGAACTCAAATAAATAAAAAAGAAATTAAAACTATTTTTAAATAAAAAAATAAAGTTAATGAATAACCTCCTATATATAATAAAATAAATAATATACTTATAAATAAAATTCTTGAATATTCAGCTAAAAAAATTAAAGCAAAACCTCCTCTTCTATATTCAATATTAAACCCTGAAACTAATTCTCTCTCACCTTCAGCAAAATCAAAAGGAGTACGATTAGTTTCAGCTAAGCTAGAAGATATCCAACATAAACATAAAGGAAATATTAAAAACAAAAATCAAATTATATCTTGATAAGTACTTAAATAAATTAAATTAAAATTTATAATTATTAAAATTCTTGATAATAAAATTAAAGCTAAACTAACTTCATAAGAAATAGTTTGAGCAATAGCACGTAACCCCCCTAACAAAGCATAATTTGAATTTGATGATCAACCAGCAATTATAATAGTATAAACCCCTATTCTAGTACAACATAAAAAAAACAAAACACCTAAATTAAAATTAATTAAATTAAAAAAATAAGGAATTAATATTCAAATAGTTAAAGATAAAATAAATCTAATAATAGGAGAAAAAAAATAAGAATAATAATTAGATCTATTAAGATAAGTTTGTTCCTTAGTAAATAATTTAATCCCATCTGAAAAAGGTTGTAAAACTCCTATTAAACCTACTTTATTAGGGCCTTTACGAATTTGAATATAACCTAAAACTTTTCGCTCTAACAAAGTTAAAAAAGCAACACCAATTAAAACCCCAATAATTAAAATTAATAACCCAATTATAATTAATAACATATCTAATTTTATCATTTACTATTTATATAATTTTAATTTATATATTTATGACTTCTAAAACCATTACTTTTTTTCTGCCAAAATAGTTAAATTAAAATCTAAAAAATTATATATATATATATATATATATATATATATATGTATAATTATAAAATAAAAAAAATTTTTTATTATTATTATTAATAATATTCAACATTAAATTAATTTAATTAAAATATTTGATCCTTTCGTACTAAAATATTTTATTTTATAAAAGATAGAAACCAACCTGGCTTACGCCGGTTTGAACTCAGATCATGTAAGATTTTAATGATCGAACAGATCAAAAATTTTAAACTTTTGCATTTAAATTTTATCTTAATCCAACATCGAGGTCGCAAACTTTTTTTTTTATAAGAACTAAAAAAAAAAATAACGCTGTTATCCCTAAGGTAATTTTTTCTTTTAATCATTAATAATGGATCAATTAACCACTTATATATGTTTTAACAAAAAAAAAGTTAATTATATTTTTTTATCACCCCAATAAAATAATCAAAAAAATAATTTAATTAATAATAAATACAAAATAAATTAAAATTATAAATTATAAAACTCTATAGGGTCTTCTCGTCTTTTTAATTTATTTTAGCTTTTTAACTAAAAAATTAAATTCAATAAATTAATTTAGAGACAGTTTATATTTCATCCAATCATTCATACAAGTCACCAATTAAGAGACTATTGATTATGCTACCTTTGTACAGTCAAAATACTGCAGCCCTTCAATTTTCAATCAGTGGGCAGATTAGACTTTAAATTAAAATCAAAAAGACATGTTTTTGTTAAACAAGTGAATATAAAATTTTGCCGAATTCCTTTAAATTAATAATTAAACTTAAATTATTTTATTATTTTATTTAATTTACTAATTTTATCATTATAACCCATTTTATAAAATTATAAATTTATTTTTCATATAAATTTTAAAAAATTTTAATATTAAATTTTCTATTAATTAAAATTATTTATAAAAAATTAAAATTTTTTATCAATATAAAATATAAAAATTTTAATCAAAAAACAAAATTATTTATAAAAATTTAATTTAAAGCTTATCCCTTAAATTATAAATATTTTTAATTTAATAAATTTATTAATTAAATTATTAAAAAAAAAAATTAAAATTAAATTTTTTTCTGAAAAAACTAGATATATTTAAAAACGAATAACATTTCATTTCAAATTAATTATTAAAAATAATTTTATCACATTAACTTTATTATTTTAATTAACTCTTTTAAATTCGAGAAATTAAACTTTTAAATTAAATTTTATTAATAAACTCTGATACACAAGATACAATAAATAAAATTTACTTTTTAAAAATTTTAATTTAACATATTTCAAAATTCTTTCACAATACTATTTAACTATAAAATTTTATATTAATTCTTTATAAATACTTTAACCCCTATTAAAATATTTTAAAAATTTTTTTATTAATTTTTATTTAAATTTTTTTTTAATTGATAAATTTATCAAATTAATTAACTTTAAAATTAATATCTTTTCAATGTAAATGAAAAACTTTTTCAAGCTCTAATTTGATCTTTCTAGAAACACTTTCCAGTACCTCTACTTTGTTACGACTTATTTCAACTTATTAATGAAAGCGACGGGCAATATGTACATATTTTAATTTTAAATCATTTTATTAAAATAAATAAAATTACATTTAAATCCACCTTCAATTTATTTTTCATATAAATTTTCATATAAATAAATTTATTGTAATCCATTATATTCTTAATTATAATCTGCATCTTGATCTGATTTAAATTTATCATAAAAATTATTAAATATTATTTATTATTTTAAAATATTTTTTTAACAACGATATACAAAATATTAAAATTAAGTAAATTAATTCGTGGATTATCAATTAATAAACAGATTCCTCTAAATAAACTAAAATACCGCCAAATTATTTAAATTTCAATAAATAATTATTTATTACTTTAATTTTAAATTTTTATTTTTAAAATAATAGGGTATCTAATCCTAGTTTACAATTAAATTTATTAAATCATAAATCAGATATAAAATTATATTAAATTAAAATTTCACCTAATAATTTAAAATTTATTTTATATATAAATTATTTATTAATTAAATACTAATATATTTTATATTAATTTTTGTATAACCGCAACTGCTGGCACAAAATTAGTTTTTAATTTAAATATTACTAAATCTTAATTTCTTAAATATTTAATATTAATTACTATTTTAAAATTAATAATATTTTTAAAATATTAAAAATTTAACACTAAAATTTATATGTAAAATAAATTCATAATAAATTCTTTAAACTATAAAAATTTATTATATATACATAAAATAAATATAGTTTTTTTTTTTTTTTTTTAATATTAAAATAGTTAATATAAATTATTAAATTTTAAATATTTTCTTTTTCTTTTTTCTTTATAATTGGATTTGAAAATTAATATAATTATTCATCAATATATATTCATTTAAATAAAAACATATTATTTTATTTAAATTTATTTATATATTTATATAAATTATAAAGATAATAATACATTAAAATATATATATATATATATATACTGGACCGTTTTTAATTTTTTTTTTATAAAAAAAAA